AGGAAACTGCAAGAAACCTCACAAATGACAGAAAGAGATGTAGAAATAGAAACAACTTTCGAAACGAAGGGGACTAAACAGGAACAAGAGGGATTCACCGAAGAAGATCCTTCTCCTTCCCTTTTTTCGGAAGAAAGGGAGGATCCGGACAAAATCGATGAAACGGAAAGGATCCGAGTGAATGGAAAGGACAAAACAAAGGATGAATTCCACTTTCACTTAAAAGAAGAAGATAAAGACCTCTTCTGGTTTGAAAAACCCCCTGTGAGTCTTCTTTTCGACTATAAACGATGGAATCGCCCATTGCGATATATAAAAAATTATCGATTCGAACATGCTGTAAGAAATGAAATGTCACAATATTTTTTTTATACATGTCAAAGTGATGGAAAACGAAGAATTTCTTTTACATATCCATCCAGTTTATCAGCTTTTTTTGAAATGCTACGACAAAAAATGTATTTTTCTTTTTTTACAACAAAAAAATTCGTCTGTGATGAACTGGATAAATTCTTCTATGATGAACTGCATAATTATTATTGTTGGATTTATACCAATGAAAAAAAATGGAGGAGCCTAAGGAACGAGTTTAGAGATAGAATTGAAGCCCTAGACAGAGGATCTCCTTATCTGGATGTACTCGAAAAAAAGACTCGATTATGCAATCATAAAACTAAAGAAGAATACTTGCCTAAAATATATGATCCTCTCTTAAACGGATCCTATCGTGGAATAATTAAAAAATTTTATTTACCTTCAATCCTAAATGAAACTGCAGTCAAAAATTCGATAGAGACAAATTTTTTAAATAAACTCAATAAAGTTCATAGTATCCTTCTTTTTAAGGGTAAGGAACTTAATGTTCATAATTTTGAAGAATTGTACCAGAAATTGGAAGGGAAAATAGCTACATTGGAAGAGAAATTGGTCCAGAAATTGGACCAGAAATTGGAAGAGAAATTGGAAGAGAAATTGGGACAGAAAATATATACATTGGATCAAAAAGCATTAGCAAGAGAATTGAGTCTTTTAATCGATGAATTTGCTAAAGAATCAACATCAAATTGGAAAAGAATTTCTTTATTTCCGGAACAAAGACGAATTGATTCAGAAGATCCAGAAAAAGTTTTGAAATTTTTAATCGAAAGAGTCATAATTGATCCCATCATTCAAACAATATGCGATACAGCCATAATTCCTCCCATGGAAAAAACAACTCGAAAAAAATCGATTGGAATAAATAAAAAAGTCCCCCGATGGTCATACAGATTATTCAGCGAGGTAGAACAACTCGGAAAAACTGCAACAACGGAAGAGGGGGAAGAGTGGATAGTAGATCATCAAATTCGCTCGAGGAAAGCGAAACGTATGGTTCTTTTTACGCAGGGTCCAGAGAATGCCGCCCCAACTATGACGAAGCCTAATGAACTAGAAGAAGTGGATATGATAGATTATCCCTATGAAGCGGATTTTCGTCGAGACATAATCACAGGTTCTATGCGTGTTCAAAGACGTAAAACCCTTACGGGGAAAATGTTTCCCTTATATCCGTATTCCCCACTTTTTTTCGACAGAGTAGGATTTTCTTGGGATGTTCTTTTCGAACCATTCATATTATCAGTAATTGAGATTTCCGACCTAATACAAGACATTTTTAGAAAGGGTATAAAAGGAAGCGTAGCAAAAAGAATAAAGAGGTTGAAAAAACAAAAAAAAATGTACATGGAGGAAAACAAAAGCTACGAAGAAATTCAAAAAGAAGTCAATGAAATGGAAAAGGGGCGGGACGGGCAGACGGAAATGGAACGAATAGAAAGGACACGAGAAAAAATAGCAGACCTCTATGATATCCTTATTTATGCTCATGGAATAAGAGCTTTGATTTTACTAATTCAGTCGAGGCTTAGACAATCTATTGTATTACCTTCATTGATACTAGCTAAAAATATTGTCCGTTTCTTATTACGCCAAGAGCCCGAGTGGGGGCAGGATATAAGGGAGATGAATAGAGAAGTGTATGTTATATGCACCTATAATGGTATGCCAGTACTAAAACCAGGAAGAAACGGAATTTTTCCTCCAAACTGGGCCACAGAGGGTATACAAATAATGATACGATTTCCTTTCCGTCTGAAACCTTGGCACCGATCTAAGATACGACCTTCTCGTAGGGATCCAAATCCAAAGCAGGAAAGTCCTGCTGCTTTTTTAACGATTTGGGGACTGGAAACTGACCGTCCTTTTGGTTCTCCTCTCGTAGGACTTGGTATTTTGTTTTGTTATTATTTTGGACCCCCTTTGAAAAAACTCCAAAAAGCAATTCTAAAATGGAGTTTTCGAGTTCTAAAAAGTTTCAAAGAAAGAAAAAGATTATTGTTTCTAAAGGTCCAAAAAGAACCAAAAAAATGGAGAGAGGATTCGAGTGAAATAAAAAAAGATTCTATAATCAATAATCAGATTATTCATGAATCATCCATTCAAACCCGATCTATGGATTGGACAAATTATTCACTGACAGAAATAAAAATGAAAGATCTGACTGATAGAACAAGCACAATCAGAAATCAAATAGAAAGAATTACAAAAGACAAGAAAAATGGATTTCGAACTCTAAAGATAAATATTAGTCCTAACAAAACAAGTTATGGTGCTCAAAAATTAGCATCACTAAAAAATCTTTTTCAGATATTAAAAAGAAGAAATGATCGATTAATCCGTAAATCACATTTTTTTTTTAAATGGATCGTGGAAAGGATATACACGGATATCCTTCTAGAGAGCTTTCCATATATCATTAATCGTCTTACTAATAGTCTTTATAGGCCCATGATCATTATAAAACTTTTTCGTAAATTAAAAAAAAAATCTTTTTTTGATACAAAAGAGAAAAAGATAATTGAGCGTATTTCAACTATACAAAAAAAACTTTCACCTTCTCGTATTCGTCATAAGATTCAGACGAAGTCGGAGGTTTCTTTTAAATTATCCCTCGTGTCACAGGCCTATGTATTTTACAAATTATCACAAACCCAGGTTATTAACTTGTATAAGTTAGGATCTGTCCTTCAATATGACGGAGCATCTTTATTTCTTAAGAATGAAATAAAAGATTATTTTCGAAGACAAGGAATAATTTCTTCCGAATTAAAGCATAAGAAACTTCAGAATTCTGGAATGAATCAATGGAAAAATTGGTTAAAGAGTCATTATCCATACGATTTATCTGAGCTAAAATGGTCTAAATTAGTACCGCAAAAATGGCGAAATAGAGTCAATCAACATTGTAGGGTTGAAAATCCAAATTTAATCAAACGGGATTCATCTGAAAGAGAGGAAAAGGTTTCGTTATTGCTAAATAAAAACGATCATTTTCAAAAACTGTATAGATATGATCTTTTAGCATATCAATCGATTTATTATGAAGATAAGAAGGACTCATATAATTACAACATACATAAACCGAAATTTGTTGATATGGGGGGGAGTATCCCTATTACTAATTTTATAAGAAAAGATTATTTTATGTATATAAAAAATCCAGATAGAAAATTTTGTGATACGAAAGGTCTTTTTTATCTCAAAATTAATAAAGATAAAGAAATCAACCCATCCAAGGGTTTCTTTTCTTTTTTTGATTGGATGGGAATGAGTGAAGAAAGACTAAACCGTCCTGTATCGAAGCCGATACCTTGGTTATTCCCACAATTTGAGTTATTTTTTAATGTATATAAAATGAAACCCGGGTTTATACCAATTCATTCACTTATTTTTCATTTTAATGAAGATGTTAGTGAAGATGTTAGTCAAAATAAAAATCTCACGAAAAATCAACCCCAAAGCATTTGGACTTGGGAAATCGACTTAGATGCGTTCATGAAAGGATCTTTTGCTTTGCAATTGAAATGGCTGCTGAGTCCTTTGACTATCGAATTATTCGATTATGCGCTGTCCGTACTTGAATGGGAAAAGGAAAGCAGAATGACAACAAAGTTTGGTTTCGGCTTTATTAAGAAGGAGGAGTTCACTCTGGATCCAATGCTAATCCGGGATTTGAATCTTTCAAAAATCCTAAAAGAGGGAATATTTATTATCGAACCAGTTCGTATACCTGTAAAACATAATGTAGAATTGATTATGTATCAAACCATAAGGATTTCTTTGGTTCATGAGATTAAACAAAAAAATAATCAAAAAAGATACAGAGAAAATATGGATAAGAATCATTTTGAGGAATCGATTGCAAGACATCAAATGATGACGAAAAATAGAAACAAAAATCATTATGATTTGCTTGTTCCTGAAAATATTTTCTCGTCTAGACGGCGTAGAGAATTGAGAATTCTAAGTTGTTTCAATTCAAGGAATAGTAATTGTGTGGATAAAAATGCAGTATTTTGCAATGGGAACAAGGTAAAAACCTGTGGTCAATTTTTGGATGAAAGCAAAGATCTTGATAGAGAGAAAATGAAATTAATGAAATTCTTTCTTTGGCCCAATTATCGATTAGAAGATTTAGCTTGTATGAATCGCTATTGGTTTGATACTAATAATGGTAGTCGTTTCAGTATGTTAAGGATACATATGTATCCACGATTGAAAATTGATTGATGATACAATTGTCTTCCCCTACGATATATATATCGGGTGGATAAATAGCTGCGCACATGCCTTGTCTTACATCCTTTTTTGATACATGAATACTAATTCAATGACGTATCAATTAGATCATAAAATGAATCAATAAGGAAATTAGGATTGATTCTTGTGTATACTAGATCAAAATACCTCGCATTATTATTACTGATCAGTCAAATTCATATTCGTAAAATAAAAAGAGTAAATTAATAAAAAAATTGACGCATAAAATAAAGAAAAAAAAAGATAAGAAGAAATGCGCCCCCCCCCTACATACTTGAGACCTTCTCCTACAAAAAAACTTGCAACACCTAATCCATTTGGAATTCCATCAATTACTCGTCTGTCAAAAAAATTAACTAGTTCGGACAATCCTCTTACACTCCGAATTACGTATGTTGTATAAAAAGCATCTATGTAACCACGATGATGGGCCCAATCATATATTACATTTTGTATTTTGTCCGAAAAAACCCTATTTGGATGCCTTTTAGCAAAATAATTAATTAAGACAAAATTTTGTAAGGACGAATAAATGGGTTTATATAAAAAAGACGCTATAACTATTCCAGAATAAGCTATACTAACCGAAAGGGTTGCATTTATCACAAATTCAGACCAATCAAAAGAATTTTGATTATTCAATTTTGGATGTAAAAGGTTTACAGACGGAGTTAACCATTTGGACAATAGATCTAAATCTATACCTTCTTGATTGAAAGGAATTCCTAGGAATCCTATGAACAAAGTAAATAAAATCAATACAAGTAGAGGGAATAACATCGTATTACCCGATTCGTGAGGATATGACGCAATTTTTTTATTGCCACAATTATTAATAATAAGAAAGGATCGCATCTTTTTTTTTTTATTTTCGTGCGGGTTCTTAGAAAAACTTTCGTTATTTTTTATTGGTAACAAAGTGAATAAACGAAAATTTTTGTTAATAGGTTTCAGTCCTTCTTGACCCCATAAGGATATTGAATAGAAGGAACTACTTTTTTTTCCATTATAATTTTGAAAATGAACGTTTAAATGACCCTCAAACGTAAGTAAATAGATGCGAAACATATAAAATGCGGTTAATCCTGCTGTAGCCCAGGATATAATTGCGAAAATTGGTGAATACAACCAAGTATCACTAAGAATTTCATCTTTGGACCAAAAACAAGCAAGGGGCGGAATCCCAGAAAGAGAAAGTGTACCTAATAAAAAAGAAGTTTTTGTGATTGGCACATGTTTTTTTAAACCCCCCATAAAAACCATATTCTGGCTTTTATCTGGAGAATACCCAACAATAGCTTCCATAGAATGAATAATGGATCCAGATCCTAAAAACAATAATGCTTTTGAGTAAGCATGAGTAATCAAATGAAATAAAGCAGCTCGATAAGACCCCATACCTAGAGCTAACATCATATACCCCAATTGAGACATTGTAGAATAAGCTAAACTTCGCTTAATGTCTTTTTGGGCAAGAGCTAAAGTAGCTCCTAAAAGTACTGTTATTATACCTATTAACGCGATTAGATGTAGTATGGAGGGGATGACTATCAAAAGAGGAAAAAGTCGAGCGACAAGAAAAATCCCCGCAGCTACCATAGTGGCAGCATGTATAAGAGCCGAAATAGGAGTAGGCCCCTCCATAGCATCAGGTAACCATACATGAAGGGGGAATTGGGCGGATTTGGCAACTGCACCAGCAAATAATAAGAAAGTACATAAAGTTCCAACTAAAAAATGGATTTCATTATTATAAATCAAGGTATTGAATATTTCAAACAAATCTCGAAATTCAAAACTGCCTGTTAGCCAATAAAGACCTAAAATTCCTAATAATAAACCAAAATCCCCTACACGATTAGTCACAAACGCTTTTTGGCAAGCATTTGCTGCAACAGGTCGTGTAAACCAAAAACCTATTAATAGGTACGAACACATTCCAACTAATTCCCAAAAAATATAAATTTGTATTAAATTCGAACTAGTAACTAAGCCAAGCATAGAAGTATTGAAAAAACTCAGATAAGCAAAGAATCTCAAATATCCTTGATCATGAGACATATAATTGTCACTATAAATAAGAACTAGAATACCAACAGTAGTGATTAACATTGACATAATAGAAGTAAGTGGATCAACCAAGTAACCGAACTCTAAAGAAAAATCATTATTGATGGTCCAAGACCATACAGATTGATAGATAGAACTGCTATTTATTTGCTGAATAGACAATTTCATTGAAAAAATCATAACTATACTTAACAACAAAATACTAGGAAAAGCCCACATACGCCGAATATTTTTTGTTGTCTTCGGAAAAAGAAGAAGTCCCGTTCCAATTAACAAAGGAACTGTAAGTGGAATAAAAGGTATGATCCATGCATATTGGTATATATGTTTCATAAAAAATAAAATTTGATTTTCGATTCACCGGCTCTTACCTCTTTCGAAAGAGGTCAGTAAAAAAAATTAAGATATGCGATAATAGAATTTTTTCTATTCGAAATCGAAATTATTAGAATAAGCATTTTATTAATATTCAACTCAAGAAGTTCTAATTGGTCAAATGACCAAATAGTTATTAATTAAACTATTGAAACCTATGAATATAGAGAATATCCAAAATTTATACTTTTCATTATTATTTTGATAAATCCATAGATAGAAAAATTATAAAAAATTAGGCCAAACAAAAAAGTACGTAAGTCTGATACTGATATGAATCACAAGATCTAATAAAATTCATAACCTAAGCGAAGTCAAAAACTAGGAACTATTTAACTTTTTTATTCGGAATCAGTTATTAGGTCTCTGCAAAACTCTTTGATTGATTGTCTTCTATTACAAAAAAAAAGAATATTTTGATTTTTCTATGCTAGCCAAGACTTTACTTTCGACTTTACATAACATAAAATAAAAAAAAAATGAGAAAAACATATCAAATCATGTCCACTTTAACTAAATAACTAGTCTCATTTCAATTCAAAAAACCATATATTTCTTAAAAAGAATCAAGTTTTCTATTAGGTAATTAGGTACGAATAGCTTACTTAACTATTCCAAAATTAAACCCTTCGATGTGTTTATTATATGACATATAAATCAAATATGAAATACAAAAGTCACATAACAAAAATAAACAGAAATAGAAGTCGAAAGTTTGCTTCTTGATTTTCTTTTTTATGGTACATCGTATTCTATAAATAGAAATTTGAATAAGAAAAATATGTAATTTTCCTATATTTCTAGTTTTTTTTGAGATATTTATTAAAAAAAAAAACATAGTCTATAACTAAATATAAAAATAGGACAGAAAGATTACTTTGCTTTGCATAATAGATGTCTTTCACATACAACTATAACAATGAATAACCTATTCATTTTTGAATGGCAGTTCCAAAAAAACGTACTTCAATTTCCAAAAAGCGTATTCGTAAAAATATTTGGAAAAGAAAAGGATATTCGGCAGCATTAAAAGCTTTTTCATTAGCGAAATCTCTTTCTACCGGGAATTCAAAAAGTTTTTTTATACGAAAAATAAGTAATCAAACGTTAGAATAATCTGAATTGAGCTGACTCAAAAAAAACTTCTACAAAATTTTCTTTATCACTTATATTCATAAAAAAATAGAAAAAAAAAGAAATCATCTAAATTTTAAATATAGAATGAATGCTTTGTATTCATTAATGTTTTTTTTTTTGACCTGATCAACATGAAATAGACCTTGCTTTTCTCTTATGATATGTAAACTCAAAATACGTCTGTCTGTATACGGGACTTTTTTGTTTGAAAACTAGAGGATTTCACTATCCTTCTTTTTTTTTAGTATATTTTAGCATTTCTGGGATGGGGATTCTTACTTTCCCCATCAACCGACTGGTCCCAATAGAAAATTAAAGTGGTTTTTATATCTATGGAAAAGCAAACAAAATATATTTATATTTAGTCAAAAAGGGATCCTTACTAGATAGCGGATTTGTATAGTTACTTCAATTTCAAGAAAACAGAAACTATAGGAAATCTTATTGACTATAACTGACACTAACCCCAAAAAGGATTCTTATTGAACATTCAAATTACGATTGTCTTTATTCAACATTTTTTTATGTTTTATAAAAATATCGCCATTGAATTGACTCTTTCAATCTCGACGATTAAAGATAAATAGGCTATTATGATTTCAAACAAGCCGCTATGGTGAAATTGGTAGACACGCTGCTCTTAGGAAGCAGTGCTAAAGCATCTCGGTTCGAGTCCGAGTAGCGGCACATTTTTTTACAAATTCGAAAAAGGAATCTAATAGCCCTAGAATGAATAATAATCACAATGAGATGAATTTCATTCTGAATTTCTATTTGTAAGTGAGGGATCTCTTTTCTTTATCTTTATATATATATATTCTTATGATATTTTTGACTTTAGAGCACCTTTTCAATCATATTTCCTTTTCAATCGTTTCAATTGTAATTACAATTCATTTAATAACTTTAGTAGTCAACGAAATAGTCGAACTAGATGATTCATTAGAAAGGGGTATGATACTTACTTTTTCCTGTCTAACAGGATTATTAGGTATTCGTTGGATTTATTCGGGGCATTTCCCATTAAGTGATTTATATGAATCATTAATCTTCCTTTCGTGGAGTTTTTATATTATTCATATGATTCCTTATTTTCAAAAACATAAAAAAAATTTAAGTGCAATAACAGCGCCCGGTGCTATTTTTACCCAAGGCTTTGCTACTTCAGGCTTTCTAGCTCAAATGAAGCAATCCACAATATTAGTACCCGCTCTCCAATCCCAGTGGTTAATGATGCATGTAAGTATGATGATATTGGCCTATGCAGCCCTTTTATGTGGATCATTATTATCAGTAGCCCTTCTAGTCATTACATTTCAAAACAATATAAGTCTTTTTGGTAAAAAACCATTTTTATTAAACGAGTCTTTGTTCTTCGGGAAGATCCAATACATGAACAAAGAAAACAATATTTTACAAAGCACTTATCTTTTTTCTCTTAGTAATTATTATAGGTCCCAGTTAATTGAACAATTAGATCATTGGAGTTCCCGTGTTATTAGTCTAGGATTTATCTTTTTAACCATAGGTATCCTTTCAGGAGCAGTATGGGCTAATGAAGCATGGGGATCATATTGGAATTGGGACCCAAAGGAAACTTGGGCATTTATTACTTGGACCATATTCGCGATTTATTTACATATTAAAATAAATATCAATTTGAAAAGTGAAAATTCTGCAATTGTGGCTTCTATAGGATTTCTTATAATTTGGATATGCTATTTTGGGGTCAATCTATTAGGAATAGGATTACATAGTTATGGTTCATTTCTATTAAAAAGCACCTAAATTGAATTAAAGAAAGGACCTAACCTGTCGAATAAAACCACAGGACAGGGTATATTCCCTATCCATATAAAAATAAGCAAGTCTCGTCGAGAACCATTTCAATCAAGTAGTATAGTGATTCAAATGGTTCTCACAAACGTCAAACTATCCTATTTAAATTATAATTTAAAAATAAAAATTTAAAATTCGTTTTTTTGTGCGTTACGTAAAAAAGAAAGTTTCCGTTTAAAACTATCTATAAAAAAAATTAGATAGAACAGCTTCTACCTTCTCAACTGATAGTGAGAGAACGAAATCTGGGTAAATGCCAATACCTATTACTGGCAGAAAGATAGCGAGTGAAACAAATAACTCTCGCGGACCCGAATCAAAAAACGAAGAGTTTGCACTATTTAATAACTTGTATCCATAGAACATTTGACGTAACATAGATAATAAATAAATAGGAGTTAATATCATTCCAATTGCCATGCCAAAAGTAATTAGGACTTTTGGCATTAAAAAAATTTTTGGGCTGGTAATTATTCCAAAAAATACTATTAATTCGGCAAAAAAACCACTCATGCCCGGTAACGCAAGGGAAGCCATCGAAAAAGTACTGAAAAGTGTGAATATTTTTGGCATTGAAACGGCTATTCCACCAATTTCGTCGAGATAAACAAGACGTATTCTATCATAACTCGTTCCTGCTAGGAAAAAAAGTGCAGCACCAATAAATCCATGAGAGATTATTTGTAAAATGGCTCCGTTGAATCCCGTATCAGTTATAGAACTAATTCCTATAATTATGAAACCCATATGAGATACAGAGGAATATGCTATTCTTTTCTTTAAATTACGTTGTCCCGGAGATGCTGAAGCTGCATAGATTATTTGTATTGTGCCCACTATCATCAACCAAGGAGAAAATATAGAATGCGCGTGAGGTAATAATTCCACATTGATCCGAACCAATCCATATGCTCCCATTTTTAATAGGATTCCGGCTAAAAGCATACAAGTACTATAATGTGCTTCTCCATGGGTATCCGGTAACCATGTATGGAGAGGTATAATCGGCGATTTGACAGCAAAAGCAATAAGAAATCCAATATAGAATATTATTTCTAATCCCACAGGATACGATTGATTAACTAACGTTTCCAAATTTAATGTTGGTTCATTAGAACCATATAACCCTATACCCAAAACTCCCATTAACAGAAAAACGGAACCCCCTGCAGTGTACAAAATAAACTTTGTAGCTGAGTATAGACGTTTCTTTCCTCCCCATATGGATAAAAGTAGATAAACGGGAATTAATTCTAATTCCCACATTAGAAAAAAAAGTAAAAGGTCTCGAGAAGAAAATAATCCTATTTGACCACTATACATTGCTAACATCAAGAAATGGAATAATCGGGAATCCCGAGTAACTGGCCAAGCTGCTAAAGTAGCTAAAGTCGTGATGAATCCCGTCAGTAAAACGGGTCCTATAGAAAGTCCGTCTATTCCCAACCTCCAGTGGAAATCAAAAAAGCGAATCCAGTTATAATCTTCGGCCAATTGTATTAATGGATCGTCTGGTTGGAAATGATAACAGAATACATAAATTGTTAGGAGGAATTCTACTATACATATACACAAAGTATACCACCTAATTACCTTATTACCCCTATGAGGGAGAAAGAAAATGAATGAACCCGCAAATATAGGCAAAACTACAATTAAAGTTAACCAAGGAAAATAATTCGTGGTAAAGACAAAATACACTTGGACTAAAAAACCCGTACTCGAAACAAAATAAGATATACTTCATTTCGAGCGCGGGTTTTTGTCGGTAAACAAAAAGAAAAAGGATTCAAGTGGAGTTTTCTGGAACGTATCAATAAGCTAGACCCATACTGCGAGTTGTTTCATGCCATAAATAAACTCGAACACTCAAAAAATCGGTTGGACAGGCGGATTCACATCTCTTACAACCAACACAGTCCTCTGTTCTTGGAGCGGAAGCTATTTGTTTAGCTTTACACCCGTCCCAAGGTATCATTTCTAATACATCTGTGGGGCAGGCTCGGACACATTGAGTACATCCTATACATGTATCATAAATCTTTACTGAATGTGACATTGGATCTATACCTTTTTTTTGAATCTCATTAATTTCGATCTAGTATAACCCTGTATTGTATGTAAATGAATTACATATGCAAAGACCAGACGAATCGATGATTCACCAGAATTTGTCGAATCAACTTATTTCTGGGTCGGTTTAGAAAGGAGGTCCAAAATACTTTGATTTTTTAGATTTTTGAAGATTCTACATACCCAGTAATTGAATTTGAATTGATAACTCTTCAAATTTCTATCAAAATAATATTAATACTACTTATTCAGTAAATTCGATTGATTAATACGAGTTGATTTTCTGTTACGATAAATTGCCGAAACAATAGCCGGTCCAATAGCTGCTTCAGCGGCTGCAATAGCTATAACAAAAATGGAGAAAATGTTTCCTTTTAGTTGACGACTATCAAAAAAGTCAGAAAATGTTACGAAATTAAGATTAACCGCATTCAATATAAGCTCAAGACACATAAGAGCTCGAACTAAATTTCGGCTTGTGATTAATCCATAGATACCGATAGAAAATAAATAGGCACTCAAAACAAGTACATGTTCGAGCATCATTGAGCAACTCCTTATCAATCTTGATTCATTTCAATAGGAACAAAAATATCATTCACTCGAATATAACAAACAAATACAGAGCAAAGAAGTATGTTAGTAATAGATTGACATTTCTATTTTATATTATACATCAATTCAATTCTAATTGAATTGAAATGGATACGATAAACGAGAAATAGAATAAAGTTTGATTTGGAATTGGAATGGCGCTTTTAAAGATTTTTAATCTTATTGACGGGCCACGGCAATTGCACCGATCAAAGCAACTAAAAGAATTATCGAAATGAGTTCAAATGGGAGAAAAAAATCGGTTGATAAATGAATTCCAATTTGTTGACTATTATTTATCAAATCTTGTTCTATAATCTGGTTTAATTTTGTAGTCCAAATAATTCCGTACCATGACGTATTTAGAATAGTAGTAACTAATAAAAAAAAAATACTGGTACAAACTAACAAAGTAATTCCGTCTCCAAGAGTCCAAAGACGAAAATTTTTGTCATATTCTAACCCGCTGATGAACATTACAGCAAATATGATTAAAACATTTATAGCTCCTACGTAAATAAGGAGTTGTGCAGAAGCTACAAACTGAGAGTTTGCTAGAATATAGAATAAAGATATACAAACAAGAACCAATCCCAACGAAAAGGCGGAAAAAATGGGATTGGTAAATAATATCACTCCTAGGCCTCCTAATATAAGACCTGATCCCAGAAAGACTAAAAGAAAATCATGTATTGGTCCAGGTAAATCCATTCGATGAAAAAAAGATATAAAAAATAAGACTCTTTCATGATCTTATTGAACTGACCAGGATAAGTTAAGTTGATCTATTTAAGACACGTTCCTAGTTGAATGCGATTCTAATGGATGCGAATTGATGTAGGTACAGTTAGTGTACAAATCACATTCTTTATCTGAAAAGCTAGTTCGAATCTAGTTGAAATCATTACATTAAAAAAGATTTCCAAGTAAATCCACAATTTTCATGAATCAACTAGATCAATAGTTGTTATTTTGAGTTTAGTCATTCACAAAGAAAAACCAACCCTGTTAAATTTATATCCTTAGTAAGAAAAAAAGGTTCTTGAATTTATCAAGGTATTTCTTTTTTATTGAATTGAGACCAATTCAAGATAGTTCGAACTGTGTAATCGTCAATTATTGATATTGGTAAACGGCCTAAAGCAATTTGATTATAATTTAATTCATGACGATCATACGTAGAAAGCTCATATTCTTCAGTCATTGATAAACAATTTGTTGGGCAATACTCAACGCAATTACCACAAAATATACAGATTCCGAAATCAATACTGTAATTAAGCAATCGTTTCTTTCGAATATCAGTTTCCAATTTCCAATCTACAACAGGTAGATCTATAGGACATACCCGAACACATACCTCACAAGCAATGCATTTATCGAATTCAAAGTGGATTCGACCACGAAAACGTTCTGATGTGATCAATTTTTCATAAGGGTATTGAATAGTTACAGGTAAACGATTCGCATGGGATAAGGTAATCAGAAAACCTTGACCAATGTACCTAGCCGCTCGTACTGTTTGTTGCCCATAATTCAGGAACCCAGTTACCATAGGGAACATATCCTAAATATCGATAAAAATTTTTTGTTTGTTTCTTTCTCTTGTTTGGGACAAGTTATCAATCTAGTTACTAGGGAATAAAAAAAAGTCTATTTTGCTTATATTATAGTGAAAGGAGTTGGGAAGAAGTTGTTAATAATAAATTCCCTAAAGAAATAGGTAAAAGAAATTTCCATCCAAGATTTAATAATTGATCCATTCTTAGTCTAGGTAAGGTCCATCTTGTTGTGATAGAAATGAACAAGAACAAAAAAGTTTTACCTAGTGTAATGAAAATACCAATTGTTGTTCCAAAGACTCCATCCCTTGCATTTATTCCAAATAGGTCAGGAACGAATATGTATGGAATAGAGAGATTCCAGCCTCCCAAGTAAAGAACTGTTACAAATAATGAAGAAACTAGTAGATTTAGATAGGAAGCAACATAAAATAAACCGAATTTAATACCTGAATATTCTGTTTGATAACCTGCTACTAATTCTTCCTCTGCTTCTGGTAAATCAAAAGGTAATCTTTCACATTCGGCTAGAGAAGAAATTATAAAAACGAGAAATCCTATAGGTTGGCGCCACAAATTCCACCCCCACAAACCATATTTGGACTGTGCTTCAATTATATCAACTGTACTTAAACTGTTAGACAATTCTAGTCGGTGATAAGATCACAGTTATCATCGCTATTACAGAACCGTACATGAGATTTTCACCTCATACGGCTCCTCGAGGGTCCCACATAAATCTCAGGACTGCTTCGATATTTTTTCATTTTGAAATTTTTGTAGGATAGATAGAATCAAAAGTAATCGAAAGGTTCCGAATTAGACCAATGGAATTCTGTCTGCTATACTAAAAGGCTTCTGAATTGATCTCATCCTTTACATTTTTTTATTAAATTAATATTAAATTAATATTTAATATATATTTGTATTTGAATTTGATTTATTTTCAGTTTTTTTGTTGAGACTTAATTTAAACCCTTCAGAAAAGACTCTTTTTAGAAATATTAATAGATATCTCACCCTATCCTTTTTTATTACGAAAAGAAATTAACATGAAGCATGATATGAAGTGTAACTTTCTGAATCGTAATATAGTTATAGTAAAGCAAGGATAATAATATAGTTATAGTGTTATAGTAAAGTAAGAATAAGAAAAAATTTTGCAATCACATTCTTTCTATTTTTTGTTCTTTTGTTTTGCTAAAAAAGGAAGTAAAGGATTACTTCGTTCCTGATAGTCATTCACTTTATCGGTGGATAGCAGCATACTCTGGATCGGAATTCTGGGGAGTACTACTTGATCATTTCTACTAATTTAAAGCCCCAATTAGTATTTCGTTTATGTGGAATTTTTTTCCGATAACTTAGAAAATCTCTATTACTAATCCTTTGTGTACCTTGGTGTTCCTAACCATCCACTCAGTTTTACTCAATCTTTTCGACAATTCGTATCATATATAGTAATAGATAGAAACGATAGCACGAACTCCAAAGAATGGATCTGTCTGTTTAACCCGCTTCAAGCCATGATAACTAATCAACCAGTCTTGGGGTAAATAGTTTTTCTTTACTGCTTCTATTTACTTATATTAACTTTGGCGGAATTCTTGTACATAGGAAATGAGACTCAAGCTTTTTACTGCGAATTTCGAAGCTGTTTTCTTTCACTCACCTAACTATCTGGTTTAGTTCATCAACCCGAAGGTTGAATAAAAAAGAAAGTTATCTAGTCAATGTATTTTAGTTCATTCTTAGAAAACTCTCGAAAGAAAAAATTGTGGAAATTTGGTGTCTCAACGAATCACACGTAGAGATATTGATAACACGCAAAGAGTTAATGGTATTTCATAACTAATAGATTGGGCAGCAGCCCGTAGACCGCCTAAAAAGGAATATTTATTATTTGATCCATATCCTGACATAAGAAGTCCAATGGGAGCAATACTTGAAATGGCGATCCATAAAAAAACACCATTACTGAGATCGACTAGAATAAGTCGATAGCTAAAAGGAATTACCGAATAACTTAGTAAAATTGATATGACTGCTATGGAGGGTCCAACACTAAATAAACCCATATCGCCTCTTGATGGAAGAAGGTTCTCTTTGAAAAGTAGTTTTGTTCCATCTGCTAGAGCTTGAAGAATTCCCAAAGGGCCGGCGTATTCAGGTCCAATACGTTGTTGTATCCCTGCGGATATTTCTCTTTCTAACCACACAATTACTAGTACACCTATTGTGATTCCCAAAATAAGAATCAATATAGGTACAAGCATCCATATAGTCCCATAGACTTCTTTTAAGAATTCTAATATAGAAAAAGAATTGATAGCTTGTACTCCTGTTGTATCAATTATCATTTCAACGATCAATTTCTCCCATAATGATATCTATACTACCTAGTATTGTCATAATATCGGCCAATTTCATTCTTTTAACTAACTGAGGAAGAATTTGCAAATTGATAAAACCCGGCGGGCGAATTTTCCATCTCCATGGAAAAGCACTCTGATCTCCTATCAAATAAATTCCCAATTCGCCCTTTGGGGCTTCGACTCTTACATAAAGTTCTTGTCTCGATAACTCAAACGTGGGAGCCGGTTTTTTACTAATGAATCGATATTCAAAATTATTCCATTCAGGATCTCTTACTCTGTTAAAGCGTCGGATTTCTAAATTCTCATAGGGGCCTCCCGGAATTCCTTCTAGAGCTTGCTGAATAATTTTTACAGATTCCACCATTTCGCCAATTCGGATTAAATAACGAGCTAATGAATCGCCCTCCTTCTGCCATTGAACTTCCCAATCAAATTCTTCATAACATTCATAATGATCAACTTTACGAAGATCCCATTGTATTCCGGAAGCCCGTAACATCGGTCCTGACAACCCCCAATTTATTGCCTCTTCTCCGCCAATAATGCCCACCCCTTCAACTCGTTCTAAAAAAATAGGATTTCGCGTAATAAGCTTTTGATATTCAGCAATTGCTGTTAAAAAATACTCACAGAAATCCAAACATTTATCTATCCAGCCGTAAGGTAAATCGGCAGCGACTCCTCCGATACGAAAAAAATTATGCATCATTCTCATGCCAGTGGCAGCTTCGAATAGATCATATATCAATTCTCTTTCTCTGAAAATGTAGAAGAAGGGGGTCTGTGCGCCAATATCCGCCATAAAAGGTCCAAGCCATAATAAATGAGAAGCTATACGACTCAACTCCAACATAATAACTCGGATATAGCTAGCCCTTTTAGGTACTTGAATATTTCCTAATTGTTCTGGTGCATTTATAGTTATTGCTTCTGTAAACATAGTAGCTAAATAATCCCAACGTGTTACATAAGGCAAATATTGTATAATTGTTCGGTTTTCCGCAATTTTTTCCATTCCTCTGTGCAAATAACCTATTATCGGTTCACAGTCAATAACATCTTCGCCATCTAAAGTAACAATGAGTCGAAGAACGCCATGCATTGATGGGTGGTGAGGTCCCATATTTACTATCATTAGATCTTTTCTTGTAACTGGTCCAGTCATAAGTTTTTTCCGTATTTCTTCTTCCATGAATTGCTGAAAACGAAAAGAAGTTCATCCAAATTGAAGATCGAATAAATCAAAGAAAATAATTGTTCAAATTAACGTTTTTTTATCGCTCGAATATTCAATTGACTGATTAATTCTTTATAACGCACTCTATTTTTTTTTGAAAAATAAGTCAGAAGTCGTTGACGTTTTCCCAAAATTTTCCGTAGCCCTCTCTGAGATGAATAGTCTTTTTTGTGTAATTCCAAATGTGAGCTAAGTCTCCGTATTTTATTGGTGAAACAGAATACTTGAAACTCAACAGATCCCTTCTTTTCTTCTTGCGAAATAACTGACATGAATGAATTTTTTGTCATAACTTTATAAATCCATATATATATAACTTCGTATGCGTCAATTTTTTTATTAATTTACTCTTTTTATTTTACGAATATGAATTTGACTGATCAGTAATAATAATGCGAGGTATTTTGATCTAGTATACACAAGAATCAATCCTAATTTCCTTATTGATTCATTTTATGATCTAATTGATACGTCATTGAATTAGTATTCATGTATCAAAAAAGGATGTAAGACAAGGCATGTGCGCAGCTATTTATCCACCCGATATATATATCGTAGGGGAAGACAATTGTATCATCAATCAATTTTCAATCGTGGATACATATGTATCCTTAACATACTGAAACGACTACCATTATTAGTATCAAACCAATAGCGATTCATACAAGCTAAATCTTCTAATCGATAATTGGGCCAAAGAAAGAATTTCATTAATTTCATTTTCTCTCTATCAAGATCTTTGCTTTCATCCAAAAATTGACCACAGGTTTTTACCTTGTTCCCATTGCAAAATACTGCATTTTTATCCACACAATTACTATTCCTTGAATTGAAACAACTTAGAATTCTCAATTCTCTACGCCGTCTAGACGAGAAAATATTTTCAGGAACAAGCAAATCATAATGATTTTTGTTTCTATTTTTCGTCATCATTTGATGTCTTGCAATCGATTCCTCAAAATGATTCTTATCCATATTTTCTCTGTATCTTTTTTGATTATTTTTTTGTTTAATCTCATGAACCAAAGAAATCCTTATGGTTTGATACATAATCAATTCTACATTATGTTTTACAGGTATACGAACTGGTTCGATAATAAATATTCCCTCTTTTAGGATTTTTGAAAGATTCAAATCCCGGATTAGCATTGGATCCAGAGTGAACTCCTCCTTCTTAATAAAGCCGAAACCAAACTTTGTTGTCATTCTGCTTTCCTTTTCCCATTCAAGTACGGACAGCGCATAATCGAATAATTCGATAGTCAAAGGACTCAGCAGCCATTTCAATTGCAAAGCAAAAGATCCTTTCATGAACGCATCTAAGTCGATTTCCCAAGTCCAAATGCTTTGGGGTTGATTTTTCGTGAGATTTTTATTTTGACTAACATCTTCACTAACATCTTCATTAAAATGAAAAATAAGTGAATGAATTGGTATAAACCCGGGTTTCATTTTATATACATTAAAAAATAACTCAAATTGTGGGAATAACCAAGGTATCGGCTTCGATACAGGACGGTTTAGTCTTTCTTCACTCATTCCCATCCAATCAAAAAAAGAAAAGAAACCCTTGGATGGGTTGATTTCTTTATCTTTATTAATTTTGAGATAAAAAAGACCTTTCGTATCACAAAATTTTCTATCTGGATTTTTTATATACATAAAATAATCTTTTCTTATAAAATTAGTAATAGGGATACTCCCCCCCATATCAACAAATTTCGGTTTATGTATGTTGTAATTATATGAGTCCTTCTTATCTTCATAATAAATCGATTGATATGCTAAAAGATCATATCTATACAGTTTTTGAAAATGATCGTTTTTATTTAGCAATAACGAAACCTTTTCCTCTCTTTCAGATGAATCCCGTTTGATTAAATTTGGATTTTCAACCCTACAATGTTGATTGACTCTATTTCGCCATTTTTGCGGTACTAATTTAGACCATTTTAGCTCAGATAAATCGTATGGATAATGACTCTTTAACCAATTTTTCCATTGATTCATTCCAGAATTCTGAAGTTTCTTATGCTTTAATTCGGAAGAAATTATTCCTTGTCTTCGAAAATAATCTTTTATTTCATTCTTAAGAAATAAAGATGCTCCGTCATATTGAAGGACAGATCCTAACTTATACAAGTTAATAACCTGGGTTTGTGATAATTTGTAAAATACATAGGCCTGTGACACGAGGGATAATTTAAAAGAAACCTCCGACTTCGTCTGAATCTTATGACGAATACGAGAAGGTGAAAGTTTTTTTTGTATAGTTGAAATACGCTCAATTATCTTTTTCTCTTTTGTATCAAAAAAAGATTTTTTTTTTAATTTACGAAAAAGTTTTATAATGATCATGGGCCTATAAAGACTATTAGTAAGACGATTAATGATATATGGAAAGCTCTCTAGAAGGATATCCGTGTATATCCTTTCCACGATCCATTTAAAAAAAAAATGTGATTTACGGATTAATCGATCATTTCTTCTTTTTAATATCTGAAAAAGATTTTTTAGTGATGCTAATTTTTGAGCACCATAACTTGTTTTGTTAGGACTAATATTTATCTTTAGAGTTCGAAATCCATTTTTCTTGTCTTTTGTAATTCTTTCTATTTGATTTCTGATTGTGCTTGTTCTATCAGTCAGATCTTTCATTTTTATTTCTGTCAGTGAATAATTTGTCCAATCCATAGATCGGGTTTGAATGGATGATTCATGAATAATCTGATTATTGATTATAGAATCTTTTTTTATTTCACTCGAATCCTCTCTCCATTTTTTTGGTTCTTTTTGGACCTTTAGAAACAATAATCTTTTTCTTTCTTTGAAACTTTTTAGAACTCGAAAACTCCATTTTAGAATTGCTTTTTGGAGTTTTTTCAAAGGGGGTCCAAAATAATAACAAAACAAAATACCAAGTCCTACGAGAGGAGAACCAAAAGGACGGTCAGTTTCCAGTCCCCAAATCGTTAAAAAAGCAGCAGGACTTTCCTGCTTTGGATTTGGATCCCTACGAGAAGGTCGTATCTTAGATCGGTGCCAAGGTTTCAGACGGAAAGGAAATCGTATCATTATTTGTATACCCTCTGTGGCCCAGTTTGGAGGAAAAATTCCGTTTCTTCCTGGTTTTAGTACTGGCATACCATTATAGGTGCATATAACATACACTTCTCTATTCATCTCCCTTATATCCTGCCCCCACTCGGGCTCTTGGCGTAATAAGAAACGGACAATATTTTTAGCTAGTATCAATGAAGGTAATACAATAGATTGTCTAAGCCTCGACTGAATTAGTAAAATCAAAGCTCTTATTCCATGAGCATAAATAAGGATATCATAGAGGTCTGCTATTTTTTCTCGTGTCCTTTCTATTCGTTCCATTTCCGTCTGCCCGTCCCGCCCCTTTTCCATTTCATTGACTTCTTTTTGAATTTCTTCGTAGCTTTTGTTTTCCTCCATGTACATTTTTTTTTGTTTTTTCAACCTCTTTATTCTTTTTGCTACGCTTCCTTTTATACCCTTTCTAAAAATGTCTTGTATTAGGTCGGAAATCTCAATTACTGATAATATGAATGGTTCGAAAAGAACATCCCAAGAAAATCCTACTCTGTCGAAAAAAAGTGGGGAATACGGATATAAGGGAAACATTTTCCCCGTAAGGGTTTTACGTCTTTGAACACGCATAGAACCTGTGATTATGTCTCGACGAAAATCCGCTTCATAGGGATAATCTATCATATCCACTTCTTCTAGTTCATTAGGCTTCGTCATAGTTGGGGCGGCATTCTCTGGACCCTGCGTAAAAAGAACCATACGTTTCGCTTTCCTCGAGCGAATTTGATGATCTACTATCCACTCTTCCCCCTCTTCCGTTGTTGCAGTTTTTCCGAGTTGTTCTACCTCGCTGAATAATCTGTATGACCATCGGGGGACTTTTTTATTTATTCCAATCGATTTTTTTCGAGTTGTTTTTTCCATGGGAGGAATTATGGCTGTATCGCATATTGTTTGAATGATGGGATCAATTATGACTCTTTCGATTAAAAATTTCAAAACTTTTTCTGGATCTTCTGAATCAATTCGTCTTTGTTCCGGAAATAAAGAAATTCTTTTCCAATTTGATGTTGATTCTTTAGCAAATTCATCGATTAAAAGACTCAATTCTCTTGCTAATGCTTTTTGATCCAATGTATATATTTTCTGTCCCAATTTCTCTTCCAATTTCTCTTCCAATTTCTGGTCCAATTTCTGGACCAATTTCTCTTCCAATGTAGCTATTTTCCCTTCCAATTTCTGGTACAATTCTTCAAAATTATGAACATTAAGTTCCTTACCCTTAAAAAGAAGGATACTATGAACTTTATTGAGTTTATTTAAAAAATTTGTCTCTATCGAATTTTTGACTGCAGTTTCATTTAGGATTGAAGGTAAATAAAATTTTTTAATTATTCCACGATAGGATCCGTTTAAGAGAGGATCATATATTTTAGGCAAGTATTCTTCTTTAGTTTTATGATTGCATAATCGAGTCTTTTTTTCGAGTACATCCAGATAAGGAGATCCTCTGTCTAGGGCTTCAATTCTATCTCTAAAC